GGTTGATATATTCAAGATAATTACGTATTTACAAAATACCGTCTCAATTCATCCTATTTCATTCTTGAACAAAAATCCATTTTTTTATTTATTTCATCTATTCCATGACCGGAACAAAAGGGGATACACGTTACACCACGATTTTGAATCAGAAGAGAGATTTCAAGAAATGGCAGATCTATTCACTCTATCAATAACCGAGCCGGATCTGGTGTATCATAGGAGATTTGCCTTTTCTATTGATTCCTACGGGTTGGATCAAAAAAAATTCTTGAATCAGGTATTCAACTCCAGAGATGAATCGAAAAAGAAATCTTTATTGGTTCTACCTCCTCTTTTTTATGAAGAGAATGAATCTTTTTATCGAAGGATCAGAAAAAAATCGGCCCGGATCTACTGCGGGAATGATTTGGAAGATCCAAAACGAAAAACAGCGGTATTTGCTAGCAACAACATAATGGAGGCAGTCAATCAATATAGATTGATCCGAAATCTGATTCAAATCTATGGGTACATAAGAAATGTATCTAATCGATTCTTTTTAATGAATAGATCCGATCACAACTTCGAATATGGAATTCAAAGGGATCAAATAGGAAATGATACTCTGAATCATATAACTATAATGAAATATACGATCAACCAACATTTATCGAATTTGAAAAAGAGTCAGAAGAAATGGTTTGATCCTCTTATTTCTCGAACCGGGAGATCCATGAATCGGGATCCTGATGTATATAGATACAAATGGTCCAATGGGAGCAAGAATTTCCAGGAACATTTGGAACATTTCCTTTCTGAACAGAAGAACCATTTTCAAGTAGTGTTCGATCGGTTACGTATTAATCAATATTCGATTGATTGGTCCGAGGTTATAGACAAACAAGATTTGTCTAAGTCACTTCGTTTCTTTTTGTCCAAGTCACTTCGTTTCTTTTTGTCCAAGTCACTTCTCTTTTTGTCCAAGTCACTTCTCTTTTTGTCCAAGTCACTTCCCCTTTTCTTTGTGAGTATCGGGAATACCCCCATTCATAGGTCCGAGATCCACATCTATGAATTGAAAGGTCCGAATGATCAACTCCGCAATCAGTTGTTAGAATCAATAGGTGTTCAAATCGTTCATTTGAATAAATTGAAACCCTTCTTATTGGATGATCATGATACTTCCAAAAGACCGAAATCCTTGATCAATGGAGGAACAAGATTACCATTTTGCTTCAAAAAGATACCAAAGTGGGTGATTGACTCATTCCATACTAGAAATAATCGCAGGAAATCCTTTGATAACACGGATTCCTATTTATCAATGATATTCCATGATCGAGACAATTGGCTGAATCCCGTGAAACCATTTCATAGAAGTTCATTGATATCTTCTTTTTATAAAGCAAATCCACTTCGATTCTTGAATGATCCAAATCGCTTCTGGTTCTATTGTAACAAAAGATTCCCTTTTTATGTGGAAAAGACCCGTATCAATAATTATGATCCTACATATGGACAATTCCTCACTATCTTGTTCATTCGCAACAAAATATTTTCTTCGTGCGTCGGTAAAAAAAAACATATTTTTGGGGAGAGAGAGACTATTTTGCCAATCGAGTCACAGGTATCTGACATATTTATACCTAACGATTTTACACAAAGTGGTGACGAAAGGTATAACTTGTACAAATTTTTCCATTTTCCAATTCGATCCGAGCCATTCGTTCGTAGAGCTATTTACTCGATCGCAGACATTTCTACAACACCTCTAACAGAGGAACAAATAGTTAATTTTGAAAGAACTTATTGTCAGCCTCTTTCAGATATGAATCTATCTGATTCAGAAGGGAAGAACTTGCATGAGTATCTCAGTTTCAATTCAAACATGGATTTGATTCACACTCCATGTTCTGAGAAGGATTTCCCATCTGGAAAGAGGAAAAAAAAACGGAGTCTTTCTCTAAAGAAATGCGTTGAGAAAGGGCAGATGTATAGAACCTTTCAACGAGATAGTGCTCTTTTCAATCTCTCAAAATGGAATCTCTTCCAAACATATATGCCATGGTTCCTTACTTCGACAGGGTGGAAATATCTAAATTTCACCACCCTTTTAGAGATTTTTTCAGAACCATTGCCGATACTAAGGATACTAAGTAGCAGGCACAAATTTGTATCCGTTTTGAGAGATATTATGCATGTATCAGATATATCATGGCCAATTCCTCAGAAGATTCTTCCACAATGGACTCTGACTCTGAAAAGTAAGATTTCGAGTCTGATAAGTGAGATTTCGAGTAAGTGTTTACAGAATCTCCTTCTGTCCGAAGAAACGATTCATCGAAATAATGAGTCACCCGTTCCATTGATATGGACATATCTGAGATTAACAAATGCTCGGGAGTTCCTCTATTCAATCCTTTTCCTTCTTCTTGTTGCTGGATATCTCGTTCGCATACATCTTCTCTTTGTTTCCCGAGCCTCTAGTGAGTTACAGACAGAGTTAGAAAAGATCAAATCTTTGATGATTCCATCATACATGATTGAGTTGCGAAAACTTTTGGATAGGTATCCTACATCTGAATCTGAACTGAATTCTTTCTGGTTAAAGAATCTCTTTCTAGTTGCTCTGGAACAATTAGGAGATTTTCTGGAAGAAATACGGGTTTCTGCTTCTGGTGGCAACATGCTATTGGTTGGTGGTTCCGCTTATGGGGTCAAATCAATACGTTCTAAGAAGAAATATTTGAATATCAATCTCATCGATCTCAGAAGTATCATACAAAATCCCATCAATCGAATCGCTTTTTCGAGAAATACGAGACATCTAAGTCGTACAAGTAAAGAGATCTATTCATTGATAAGAAAAAGAAAAGGGGTGAACGGTGATTGGATTGATGAGAAAATAGAATCCTGGGTCGCGAACAGTGATTTGGTTGATGATGAAGAAAGAGAATTCTTGGTTCAGTTCTCCACCTTAACGACCGAAAAAGAAAAAAGGATTGATCAAATTCTATTGAGTCTGACTCATAGTGATCATTTATCAAAGAATGACTCTGGTTATCAAATGATTGAACAACCGGGATCAATTTACTTACGATACTTAGTTGACATTCATAAAAAGTATCTAATGAATTATGAGTTCAATAGATCCTGTTTAGCAGAAAGACGGATATTCCTTGCTCATTATCAGACAATCACTTATTCACAAACCTCGTGTGGGGCTAATCGTTTTCATTTCCCATCTCATGGAAAACCCTTCTCGCTCCGTTTAGCCCTATCCCCTTCTAGGGGTATTTTAGTGATAGGTTCTATAGGAACTGGACGATCCTATTTGGTCAAATACCTAGCGACAAACTCCCATGTTCCTTTCATTACGATATTTCCGAACAACTTTCTGTATTCGTATTACAAGCCTGAAGGTTTTTTTATTGATGATAGTGATAGTGACGATAGTGATTATCGTGACGATATCGATATTGATGATAGTGACGATATTGATGATGACCTTGATCTTGATACGGAGCTGCTAGATATGACGAATGTGCTAACTATGGATATGCCGCCGAGTATATACGGATTTTATATCGATATCACCTTTCGATTCGCATTAGCAAGAGCAATGTCTCCTTGCATAATATGGATTCCAAACATTCATGATCTGTATGTGAATTACAGATCCTTCGGTCTATTACAGAACTATCTCTCCAGAGATTGTGAAAGATATTCCACTAGAAATATTCTTGTTATTGGTTCGACTCATATTCCCCAAAAAGTGGATCCCGCTCTAATAGCTCCGAATAAATTAAATACATGCATTAAGATACGAAGGCTTCTTATTCAACAACAACGAAAGCACTTTTTCATTCTTTCATATACTAAAGGGTTTCACTTGGAAAAGAAAATGTTCCATACTAATGGATTCGGGTCCATAACCATGGGTTCCAATGCACGAGATCTTGCAGCACTTATCAACGAGGCCCTATCCATTAGTATTACACAGAAGAAATCAATTATAGAAACTAATACAATTAGATCAGCTCTTCATAGACAAACTTGGGATTTGCGATCCCAGGTAATATCGGTTCAGGATCATGGGATCCTTTTCTATCAGATAGGAAGGGCTGTTGCACAAAATGTACTTCTAAGTAATTGCCCCGTAGATCCTATATCTATCTATATGAAGAAGAAATCATGTAAAGAAGGGGATTATTATTTGTACAAATGGTACTTCGAACTTGGAACGAGCATGAAGAAATTAACGATACTTCTTTATCTTTTGAATTGTTCTGCCGGATTGGTCGCTCAAGATCTTTGGTCTTCACCCGGACCTGATGAAAATAATTGGATCGCTTCTTATAGATTCGCTGAGAATGATTCTGATCTAGTTCATGGCCTATTAGAACTAGAAGGCGCTCTGTTGGGATCCTCACGGACAGAAAAAGATTGCAGTCAGTTTGATAATAATCGAGTGACATTACTTCTTCGGTCCGAACCAAGGAATCAGTTAGATATGATTCAAAACTATGAAAAATACGAATCGGAGTTTGAAGAAGAGGACATCGACCCGCAACAAATGGAGGAGGATTTATTCGATCACATAGTTTGGGCTCCTAGAATATGGCGCCCTTGGACCAATCTATTTGATTGTATTGAAAGGCCCACTGAATTGGGATTTCCCTATCGGGCCGGATCATTTCGGGGCAAGCGGAGCATTTATCATGAAGAGGATGAGCTTCAAGAGCATGAGGAGGAGTTCTTGCAGAGGGGAACCATGCAGTACCGGACACCAGATAGATTTTCCAAAGAACAAGGCTTTTTTCGAATAAGCCAATTCATTTGGGACCCTGCAGATCCATTCTTTTTCCTATTCAAAGATCAGTCCTTTGTCTCTGTGTTTTCACGTCGAGAATTCTTTGCATATGAAGAGATGTCAAAGGTGCTTATTACTTCCCAAACGGATTCTCCTACATCTATGTATACACGCTGGTTCATCGGGAATAGGCAAGAAAAGTACT